ACGATTAGAAATAAACTCTCTATCTTTATCCATGGATTCCTTACTCATACTCATTCAATTGGAAGTATTGATCCAATTAAAAAAAAAATTATGTTTCGTAATTTCATAATCCAATATCCAATTTTTCAATTTCTACTTTACTTGACTCTTGGATACAAATCACGAGAATGTATATTCTTCCTCGAATTTTTCATTGAGAGGTAAAGGCTTAAATCCTTTTTACGAGATAAAGTTTTTGATCGGAATGGGATATTATATTAATCAAACCGAGAGACCCCTTAACTATTAAGGGATTAATAGAACGAATCACACTTTTACCACTAAACTATACCCGCTCCAATGGGATTATTGTATATAAATCGACTTTTTGTCGAACAAGAAATTCGATCGTAATCAAAAAAAGATAGGATCAAAAAAGAATCATGCAAATTAGAGCGTTAACGAGAGGACTTAATGAGATTAGGAAAAGTTAAATAAGTAAATAAAATAAATAAGTAAATAAATAAGTAAATACCAAGTCTTTTGCTGGAGTTTTTTGACGGATACGGGTTGACAAAACTATTTAAGCCGTAACAATAAAAATACATTTTTCAAAAATTCATAGTTCCTTTGTTTTCTTATTTTATATTTTTTTTTATTTACGTTTACTTTAACTGATTTTTTACTGAAAAAAAAAAAGCAATATAATAAAATAAAAACAAGGAATATAATAAAATAAAGCTAAGAAATTAAGATAGGAACTGACATCTTGATTCTATATCAAAGGAATCGAGATAGTACTTCTTATGATTCTTTCAATATCAACAATAAGCATTTGTGTTTTCGAATTAAACAAATCATTTTAATTTCTTTTGTTGGAACAAAAGAGGACCGGCTCAGCCTGGTACTGACCGGGCCAAGCCGTGTAAAGAAAAGGTTTCTTTGGACAAAATCAAAGAGGGATTTTTTTTCTTTAGTTTTAAATATTATTTCAAAAAATATAAATAAACTATAGCAATAAACTAAAAAAAAAAAAGACTTTTTCAAGCCTTATTTTGACTTAATGTAACATAATAATTATCCTTTTTCAATTGGGGGAGAGATGGCTGAGTGGACTAAAGCGTCGGATTGCTAATCCGTTGTACGAGTTTTTCGTACCGAGGGTTCGAATCCCTCTCTTTCCGTTTTCGTCGATAACTTTCTTTTTATTTCCTTTCAAATTTTTAAATTTTTCGTGATTTTTTTTTTAAGTTATTTTAATAGTTAAAATAACTTAAAAAAAAATGTGAACTAAAATCCTACTAAGAACATTTAAAAATCGAGTAAGAAGAACAAAAAACCTTATTTAGTTTTTATTCTTCACGCCCAGGATTACGTCCTGGATCATTAGATAGGAATCCGAAGATGAATAGAGAGACAAAGAATATCACTACCGTGTAAACAAATAGTTTTAGAGTAAGCATTACAACAATCTCCAAGATTATTTTTTTAGGAAAAAAGAGAATAGATTCTCCATTTGTATATTTGTATTTTATACCGCATACCCTACTATGTTTTATGTTTATATTTTTATTTTGACACCAAGCAATAAACTAAGTTAAAGTTCTTTTGATTTGAGATTAGAAATAGAAACGAATTTTCAAAAAATTAATTTTTAATTTAATATAAAGATATAAGGTTGTATTTTTTCATTACCAAAAATTTTCTTTCATACCCCAAATTGTGGAAGACTCCAAGAGGTCTTGCAATGGAAAAAGGTCAGAATAAGGAAGTGAAACGTGGCGATCCCGACTTATTATGGCTAGACCATAATTTCGATATTTGAATCGAGGGTTCACATACTGTAAGACTTATCTGATCTTATCAATTGCTAAGATTTTTTTTTTCAAATAAATCATGAATTTGTCTAGGACAGTATTAAAAATCTCATCGAAAACTTACAGCAGCTTGCCAAACAAAAGCTAAGAGAAAAAATAACACAGGTATTACTGGCATAACATCTACGATTGGATTTAAAAAAGCGTAGGCCTCGGGCAATTTGGCGATGAAAAAACTACTTGAATAAAGGACAGAATTAAGACAGATACAGATCAAACTAAATATATTAAGCATAAAAAACATTTTGTTCTTGAGGATAATTGTATTTATTTTGATTGAGTTATTAATAAGTTGAGTTATTGATAGAAGGAAAAATGAATAAAAATAAATTAAATAGACCAAAAAAACTTCTTTGATTTGAACTCGACCAATCAAAACTCCTTCAACTTCAACTCTCAAATCAAAAGTGAATAGAATAAATTATACTTTCATACAATATTTTAATTGAATTAGATGTAATGATCAATAAATTCATCAGTTTAATTCTATATTTACACATATCAAAATTCTATCAATAATCTAATTTATTTTATAGAAATTTAGACTGAAGTTGACGAACAACCAATAACAATATTATTGTTTATTAGTGTCAAATATAAATGGGGCGTGGCCAAGTGGTAAGGCAACGGGTTTTGGTCCCGCTATTCGGAGGTTCGAATCCTTCCGTCCCAGAGCATATCCGTCCACACATCCAAAACAGTATAATAATCTCATATACTTAAGCCATATAAATCATAGAATATATATGATATATATATTATATCAGAATAAAGGTTACTTTTTTGAACAACCTTCTGTATAATATTGAAAAAGTTTAATTCTTATTCTTAATGAATCTTCTCTGAATCATATCTTTTTCACAAGTTTAATCGTGTTCAAATAACACGCAGATGTAATAGAATCCATTTGTGATCTCTAAATGTTAAATATTGAACATAGAATAGCTATAATTTCTTTCAGTAGTTTATCTGACACATACAGATATTCCGTAGTTTTTTATTTCGATTTTTTTTTGATACTGATTGAAAAAAAAATAACAACCTAAATCTTCCTTTACATCATTCTTTATCCACTATTTCATTAAAAAAAGAAATTGGATTTTTAATTTATCTATTAATCAATTAATCATTGATGATTTAATACAAATCTGGATTTATCTCTCTCGTATGATGATAAAATGCAATGCGGTCTTACTATAAAATTTTATTCAAAAAATGATATGGAGGTCAGAAAAATTTCAATCAATTAAATTGATGATTTCTTAGGACTTCTTAGTACTCGAAGAAGTGTGAAATTGGTGAATTTGTCTTATCACTAGCAGGTTACTTGAAGATCCAGATTCAAAAAGAACTTATTTATTTGAATTTTATTCGTGTTATTTTTATTTATAATTATTATTAATTTAGTTATTTAGATTATTTAGTTTATTTTAAAATATTATAATAGATTTATATATATTTTAATATTTATAAATATATGTATATACGTCTCTGGGGTTAAATTAAATTTTTGCTTAGACTTCTTCAGAAACTCTATTTCATATAGAAGGAAAAAAGAAAGTATAGATTACTAGGTATCGATCGAACCAATGACTATTCATAATTCCATAATGGAATTAATTCCATACTGGTTCCAAACTAAAGGAATGTTATGGTAAAACTTCGTTTAAAACGATGTGGTAGAAGGCAACGTGCGACTTGAAGGACACGATCCGCTGTGGATCCTTACATCCACCATTTTCATTTTCTATTATATAGGAATTATATAGGAATGAAAGTGCTTTTGGCTCGACATCGTTTGTTCTGTTCACTACAACTCTAATTTTTTTGGGGGAGGGGGTTGTGATATAAATCGTATCATATTGTACATGATGGAGCTCGAGCAGAACATATTAATTTGTTTTTCGGAGTCAAGAATCTAGGGTTAGTATCAATTAATAAATTCAGACAACTTTGTAAGTCTATTTTTGATATAGAAATCTAAAGGATCCAATTCAAGCAAGTTTCAAATTCAAAAGTAAAATTTTTTGGAATTGGTAAAAGCCTTTCGCTCAAATCAAAAGTGTATTATACAGGAATCAACCATTCGTTCGTATGATTCTTTGATAGAAAGAAATCACAAAAAATGGTATGTTGCTGCCATTTTGAAACGATTAAAGATCACCGAAGTAATGTCTAAACCCAATGATTCAAGGCAAAGATAAAGGATCCTAGAACAAGGAAATACCGTTTTCAATTGTCTCAACAACTAGATTAAGATGAAGAATCAAAATAGATTCGAAAGGAGACATCTAAAAAAGGGATTAGAGACCGCTCAATAAATGGAAATGCTTAAAAGGTTTTCTTTGCGAATTATACAACTTGAGTTATGAGAGTGCAAATTCCAAATACGAAGAATTTTTTTTGTTAGGGAAAGAAAAAGAATAAGAAAGAAGTAATCAAGTATTTAAATCAGATAATAAAGAAAGAGACTTCTTGGTCTAATTGATTTGATGATTTTATTTTATGGATCTATTTGACATTATAATTCTATACATAAACATAACTTGAATTTTCTTGAGCCGTACGAGGAGAAAACTTCTTATACGTTTCTCGGGGGAGGGGGGGTTCTCTACATCTATCCTAATGAGCTATTTATCGAATCGTTGCAATTGATGTTCGAGCCCGAAGAGAGGGAAGAGCTCTTCGGAAAGTGGGTTTTTATGATCCGATAAAAAATCAAACCTATTTAAACGTTCCTATTATTCTATATTTCCTTGAAAAGGGCGCTCAGCCTACAGGAACTGTTCATGATATTTCAAATAAGGCGGGGGTTTTTTATGGAATTTCGCCTTAATCACCAAACAAAATTAAATTAATGAAATATATATATAAATTAAAGAAAGAGCGTTAAGGTGTGAATGATTTGTATAGAATTTTGTATAATCTTTTCTTTGCTATTTTTTCTCCTTTTTAATTTATATCATATTTAATTTATTTTTATCATATTTAATTTATTCGTCCGTCTACACTCTTTTGTATATATGTCGATTATATATGTAGTGCCAATCCAACATAAATTCTTAGTTTTTGTTTTTCATTTTAATAAATAGAAAAAAAATTATAAATTAATTTTAATTTATAATTTTTTTTTTCTATTTCTCCATTGTATTCTTTTCTCAAGATTCACATTCATATTGACAACAGTGTATCAAATAAATATAATCCGATCATAGATAAATGAATCTATTTATCTCCGTCCCATAGATTTGATTTTATTTCATTCAAATAAAGGGTTCATTTGATTTGCTGTGATACAAAAAGTCTTTTTTTTTTATTAAAATTAAAATGTAATTAAAATAAAATAGAATATTATTAAAATATAATAATAATATATTAAAATAGAATAATGGATAACATAAGAGACAAGAGTTGGTCTACAAATATTTTTATTGTCATCTATGATTTTGATCTGAAATCTTTTTTGGATTCTCATCGGATCTGTTCATTTTTATTATGTTCATAATTGAGTATGAATTTTTATATTTTTGTTTTGCCTTTTTAAAATTTAAATGTTTTGATTTCGCCGTACTATTCAACCTCTTTATTTATTGTTTATTGGGATTCCGATTGTATCTATACATTCTAATTATTTTAGTTCGGGTTGCTAACTCAACGGTAGAGTACTCGGCTTTTAAGTGCGGCTCGCATCTTTTACACATTTGTATGAAGCAATGGATTCGTCTATACCATCGGTAGAGTTTGTAAGACCGCGACTGATCCTGAAAGGAATGAATGGAAAAAGCAGCATGTCGTATCAATAGAGAATTCTAAAAATATTTAATTCTTACCATATAGGTCCAAAACCTTGTGTAAATTGTTTGAATTCTTGGCGTGGAACAAAATCCATTTAAAAAGCAAAGAAATAAAAACTAAATTTAAAGTTGTGTCGAGTAAATAAATGGATAGAGCCCTACTATAGCTATAGGTTTCAATTATAGGGAAACAAAAAATAACGAGTTCCTGTTCTTAATTTTTGAATAATTACCCGATCTAATTAAACGTTAAAAATATATTAGTGCTTGACGCGGGAAAGGCTTTTCCCATGAGTGTATTATCAATCAATGTTTTATGAATCCTAACTATTTGCTATCTCCATTTCCATTATGTGGTGGAGATAAATGTGTAGAAGAAGGCAGTATATTGATAAAGAGATTTTTTTTTTCAAAATCAAAAGAGCGATTGGATTGCAAAAATAAAGGATTTCTAAACATTTTTTTATCCTAGAATGAACCTAAAACAATTAGGTGCAAAACAAAAAGAGAGGATAGAGAATCCGTTGATGAGTCTTACCTTTTTCGAGGTATCGATCTTTTTTCTTACTATCATACCTTGTTTTAACTGTATCGTACTATGTATCATTTGATAACCCAATAAAGCCCATCCTATTTTCGGTTCAAATCTAATTTTAAATGGCGGAATATCAAGGATATTTAGAACTAGATAGATCTTGGAAACATGACCTCCTATACCCACTTATCTTTCGGGAGTCTATTTATGTATTTGCTCATGATCATAGTTTAAATAGATCGAATTTGTTGGAACGGGTAGGTTATGACAATAAATCTAGTTTACTAATTATAAAACGTTTAATTTCTCGAATGTATCAACAGAATAATTTTATTTTCTCCGCTAATGATTCGAACCAAAATCAACTTTTTGGGTACAATAAGAATTTGTATTCTCAAATGATATCAGAGGGATTTGCAGTCAGTGTGGAAATTCCATTTTCCCTACGATTAGTATCTTCCTTAAAGGGGACAGAAATCGTAAAATATTATAATTTACGATCAATTCATTCAATATTTCCTTTTTTAGAGGACAAATTCTCACAGTTAAATTATGTATCAGATGTATTAATACCCTACCCGATTCATCTGGAAATCTTAGTTCAAACCCTTCGCTACTGGGTAAAAGATGCCTCTTCTTTGCATTTATTACGGTTTTTTCTTCACGATTATTTTAATCGGAATACTCTTATTATTCCAAATAAATATATTTCTATTTTTTCAAAAAGTACTCCAAGATTATTCTTCTTTATATATAATTCTCATGTTTGTGAATACGAATCCATCTTACTTTTTCTACGTAACCAATCTTCTCATTTACGATTAACATCTTCTGGAGGCTTTTTTGAGCGAATATATTTCTATGGAAAAATAAAACATCCCGTAGAAGAAGTCTTTGCTAATGATTCTCCGACTAGCTTATGGTTCCTCGAGGATCTCTTCATGAATTATGTTAGATATCAAGGAAAATCAATTTTGGCTTCAAAGGATACGCCTCTTTTCATGAATAAATGGAAATATTACCTTGTCCTTTTATGGCAATGTCATTTTTATGTGTGGTCTCAACCAGGAAGGATGTATATAAACCAATTATGCAAATATTCCCTCAGCTTTTTGGGCTATCTTTCAAGTATGCAAATCAATCTTTCAGTAGTACGGAGTCAAATGCTAGAAAATTCATTTCTAATGGATAATGCTATGAAGAAGATTGATACATTAGTTCCAATTAGTCCTCTGATTGGATCGTTGGCTAAAATGAAATTTTGTGATGTATTAGGACATCCCGTTAGTAAGTCGACCTGGGCCGATTCATCGGA